TTTACGAATACGTTTTTTTGAGATAGAAGTACGTTTTTTTGGAACTGCCATGAAAAATTTGAAAAAGTTATTCATTTCTCTAGTTGAATGTGAAAGACATCTATTGGTCAAACAATTCCATTTTTTCTTTTTTTTTTTTATATCTCTGTCTATTTTCGTCGTGCTCTATTTATACATGTAACAAAATACACCAAAAAGTTCAAAAAAACCAATCCTTACCTAACAAATTCCAAATTCTTTAAATTACTGTAGTTTTTTATTAGTTGGTCAAGCTCAAAAGAAAAAGAAAAGAGCGAGTACACATTTTTTTGATTTTAAAATTCGAATTAAACTAGTAGTTAATCAAAGGATACATGATTTTCTAAAAGTCATCTTAGTAATTTCGTCTTTTCTTTTAAGTCTATTTCTTCTCCCTGGTATTGAAACAAAAGTGTGGGATATTCTAGCGTTTTCTACAAAGAAAAAGAAATGTCTTTTATTCGAATGGAAAATAATCAGTTCTACCATGAATTAGTTAATGATTATGAATAAACGAACTAAAAAAAAAAAGAACTAGTTCTTTTTTTGGGGGGCCAGTTTTGATATGGATCATCCTATTATTTATATCAAAATAAAGTAATGTATTAACTACTCTGTTTTGGTATAATTATTTGCTCTATGGATATAAATTATCGTAATACGTAATAATAATTGAATTTTTTTCTGCATTTTCCTAAAAATCTTACTTAATATTCAATATTAATAAAATGAATTAGTGTGTTATTTCATTTTAAATATAAATAGTAACTTGATCATATTCATATCATTTGACCAATTCGAACTTCTTGATTTGAATATTTGAAGTATTGGGTAAAGAAGAAAGATTCAAAATAATTAGGAATAGAAAAGTCTATTTAAGTTTTCCATATCTTGATTTTTTATTGAACCTATAAAAAGATATAAGAGCCGGTGAATTAGAAAGAATTAATTAAAAATAAAAAGGTTTTTTTATGGAATATACATATCAATATTCATGGATTATCCCCTTCATTCCACTTCCAGTTCCTATGTTAATAGGAGTGGGACTTCTACTTTTTCCAACGGCAACAAAAAATCTTCGCCGTATGTGGGCTTTTCCTAGTATTTTATTCTTAAGTATAGTTATGATACTTTCGGTCTATCTATCTATTCAGCAAATAAATAGAAGTTTTATCTATCAATATGTATGGTCTTGGACCATTAATAATGATTTTTCTTTAGAGTTCGGTCACTTAATCGATCCACTTACTTTTATTATGTTAATATTAATTACTACTGTTGGAATTTTGGTTCTTTTTTATAGTGACAATTATATGTCTCATGATCAAGGATATTTGCGATTTTTTGCTTCTATGAGTTTTTTCAATACTTCCATGTTGGGATTAGTTACTAGTTCGAATTTGATCCAAATTTATATTTTTTGGGAATTAGTTGGAATGTGTTCTTATCTATTAATAGGTTTTTGGTTCACACGACCTAGTGCGGCGACTGCTTGCCAAAAAGCGTTTGTAACGAATCGTGTAGGCGATTTTGGTTTATTATTAGGAATTTTAGGTCTTTATTGGATAACCGGTAGTTTTGAATTTCGGGATTTGTTCCAAATATTCAATAACTTGATTTCTAATAATGAGGTTCCTTTTTTATTTCTTACTTTGTGTGCCTTTCTTTTATTTGCCGGTGCAGTTGCTAAATCGGCACAATTCCCCTTTCATGTATGGTTACCTGATGCCATGGAAGGCCCTACTCCTATTTCGGCTCTTATACATGCCGCTACTATGGTAGCAGCGGGCATTTTTCTTGTAGCTCGACTTCTTCCTCTTTTTATAATCATACCTTACATAATGAATTTCATATCTTTAATAGGTATAATAACAGTATTATTAGGAGCTACTTTAGCTCTTGCTCAAAAAGATATTAAAAGAGGTTTAGCTTATTCTACAATGTCTCAATTGGGTTATATGATGTTAGCTCTAGGTATGGGGTCTTATCGAGCCGCTTTATTTCATTTGATTACTCATGCTTATTCGAAAGCATTGTTGTTTTTAGGATCCGGATCTATTATTCATTCAATGGAAGCTATTGTTGGATATTCTCCAGATAAAAGTCAGAATATGGTTCTTATGGGAGGTTTAAAAAAGCATGTACCAATTACAAAAAATGCTTTTTTAGTAGGTACACTTTCTCTTTGTGGTATTCCCCCCCTTGCTTGTTTTTGGTCCAAAGATGAAATTCTTAATGCTAGTTGGTTGTATTCACCTATTTTCGCAATAATAGCTTGTTCTACAGCAGGATTAACCGCATTTTATATGTTTCGGATCTATTTACTTACTTTTGAGGGACATTTCAATGTTCATTTTCAAAATTATAGTGGTCAAAAAAGTCGTTCCTACTATTCAATATCTCTATGGGGAAAAGAAGTACCAAAAACGATTAAAAACAATTTTCTAAGTTTATTAACAATGAATAATAATGAAAGGGCTTC